GACCAAAGATCTTGAGCAACCGATCCGGCCGAACAACTCAAAATATAAAGAAGGATCGTCAATTTTTTCATGCTCTTTCCAAGTTCGAAGTACCACTTGTACAAATAAGAATCCCCCTCGTTACAGGATTTCTTCTTCAGATAGAGAGATATAGGATCTATAGGGCAATCACGTATAAGTACATTTTGTGCTACAGCCCTTCCTATCTGATAGAAAAGGATTCCATGATCCTGAACCAATCTTACCTGGGATTGCAAATCCCAAGTTTGTCTATGAAGAGCGGATCTAATTGTATTCGTGTCTAGAATTGATTTCTTCTGTGTAATACTAATTGATAGGACCTCATTGGTCAGTGCTACAACATCTCGTACATTGGGCCCCATAGTGATGGACCCAAATCCATTAGTATGGAACATTTTCTTTTCCAAGTGAAATCCCCTCGTATAGGAAAGAGTGAAAAAGGACTTTCGTTGTTGTGAACTAAGAAGCCTTCGTAACTTAATACACGTATTTAATTTTTTCGGAGCTATTAGAGCGGGATCCACTTTTTGGGGAAGATGAGTCGAAGCAATAAAAAGATTATTTCTAGGAGAACATCTTTCACAATCCCTGGATAGCTGGTTCACTAGTAGACCGAGGGATAAGGAATTGGACTCATTCACATCGAGATCATGAACATTTGGGATCCAGATTATGCACGGAGACATTGCTCTTGCTAATTCAAATTGAAAAGTTATAGACAATCGGTCAATTTGAGCCTTCATCTCACTATCCGTAGTTAGCGCATTCCAAGTGAGCAGATCCAGCTCCGTAGCAAGGTCACGACCGATATTGTCACTATTCTCCACCCTATCGATATCATAACTAGGATCAATATTGTCACTCTTCTCCACCTTGTCGATATCAGAAATAAATTTAGGAGGATTCTTGTCCAGTAACTTGTTCACAAATATCGTAATGAAAGGAAAATAGGAATTTGTCGCTAGGGTTTTGACCAAATAAGATCGTCCAGTTCCTATAGAACCTATAACTAAACTACCCCTAGAGGGAGATAGGTCTAAGCGTAGCGAAAAGGGTTTTCCGTGAGATGGGAAATGAGCCCTTTGTAAATAAGTGATTGTCTGAGAATGAGCAAGGAATAGACGTCTTTCTACAAAACAGGCTGTATTGAACTCATAATTCATTAAATGCTTTTGCTGAATGTCAACTAAGTCTCGTAAGTAACGTGCTCCCGGTTGTTCAAGGATTTGATAACCAGCGTCATTCTTTGATAAATGATCACTATGAGTCAGACTCAATAGAATGCTTTTTTCTGTGGTTAATGAGGCTAGCTGAACCAAAAATTTGCTTTCTTCCTCATGAATCGAATTAGTGTTCGCGACCCAGGATTCAATTTGATCATCAATCCACTCCCAGTTCACGTTTTTTCTTTTTCTGAGCAAGGAATAGATATCTTTACTTGTATGACTTATATGACTTAGCTTTCTGACATTTATAGAAAAAGCAATTCGAGTCATAATATCGCTGAGCAGATTCTTTAACCAAAAATCATTTGGTTCAGACATAGGATACTTATCTAAAAGTTTTCGAACCTCAATCCTAGATGAGGAACTCATAAAATAGTTTAAACTTTTTAATTTTTTATATAACTTAATAAACGCTCGCGAAACAAAGAAAAGATGCATAGTAATGAGATACCCAACAAAAATCACAAAGAAAGTTTTGAAATAGAACATCTTTACCGAAGTATTTCGATGAATTATTTCTATGCCCAGAATGAAGTTATTGAACCACCCCCTCCTCAAGCTCTCGATTGTTATAAAAACTGGCCTTTTCCCTAATTCGATCTGAAGACTTCGCCATGATAAAGCCAAAACCCTTGACACTAGGTCTGAAAATATTAGATTTATATATTTGTACCCTGCTAAAGTAAAAAAGCTTGGCAGATATCTTTCAAATAAATTCCATTTTTCTGATAAAATCGAAAAAAAACTATCTCTTTGAAAATTTTTTTCTTTTCGATCAAAATGAATAGATTCTGAATAGGGGCTATGACTCAAACCCATCTTTGAAATAAAATTGGGAAGCTCATAAAATTTTTTTGTTTCAGAATCAGATAGATTCACATTCAGATCTAAAAAAGGTTGACACGAAGGTCTTTCCAAATTGACTATTTGTGTCTCTGTTAGAGGTGTTGCAGAAGTATTTATGATCGAATAAATAGTTTTACCAAGGACTGGATCGGAGTGAAAATCCTGAGAAATCCATTTTAGATCTACTTGTGCCTCCATAGTACCTATAGGCTTTTTACCCACACACCAAGAAACTATTTTATTAGGAAGGAACAAGCTATTCAGAAATTGTCCATAAAGAAAATTGAAATGAGTATTCCAAGTCCTTTCCACAGAAAATGGAAATCTTGTCTTACAATCGAACCAAAAGCAGTCCGGATTATTCAAGAATCGAAGTCTATTTGCTTTATAAAAAGAATATATTAATGAACTTCTTTGAAATTGATTCGCGGGGTTCAACCAATTTTCTTGATCGTGGAAGATTTTTAAAAAATCTGAATCCTTTTTATAGAAAGATTTGGTTCGAGTATGTAATGAGTCAATTGGTAGCTTATTAGGTGCTCCATTTACTACGAAGTTAGAAGGACTCGACTTTTCCACCAAAATGGGGTTCAGTCTTTTTAAATGAACCATTTTAAATCCTATTGATTCTAACAACTGATTACAAAGTTTATGAGTTGGCCCTTGCAACTCATAGATAGAAATTTCGGATCTCTGAATCGGGGTATTCCCGAAACTTACACAGTAAAAAAGAGGTAAATTAGCCCAAAAGAAAATAAATTTAGTCGCAAAACCAAATATCTTAGTAAACAAGCCAACAAGCGAATGTGGCGAAAAGAAGGATCGAACTGCCTTGGAAAGTTTGTCCAACAGATAAGGAATTAACTTATATACCCTTTTTTGTACTTTTTTCTCTATGTACTTACGAACCTCAGACCAATAAATCCATTTTTCAAGAATAGAAACACTTAATTGAATAATATAAACACGTAATTTACCAGGAAATCGAATAAAAAAAACACGTAATTCACCACACTTCACTTGCATGACTTGAAACGTGCCTTCAAAACGACTCTTTTGGACTTGAAAAAACTTTTTCTGCTCAGAAAGGAAATGTTCAAACTGTTCCTGTAAACTCATTATGCTATTCGACCATTTGTATCGATAGGTAGAATCCTTTTTGATTTTATAGTTCATTCGAGTTCGATAATTGAGAAGAGCTGTTCCTTTTTGTTCTCTTGGAATTTGATTCCGATGGGATCTATTGAATAGATCTCTTAGACTAGAGTCGTTTTGAATGCATTGATATTGCCGAATCGATTTCATTCGATTTTTACTAAAAAAACCCACCATTTTTTGTCTGCCTCGCTTAAAAAAAGAATGAGTCTCCTTTAATTCAGCCCTATCGTTTAATATCTCATTCAATAATTTTGGTTGATCTAATCCCAAATCATTATTAAGATAAAAAGAAAATTCCTTCTGATACACCATATCTGGTTCGCTTATTACTAGAGTCCATAGATCTGCTCTTCCTTGCAAGATCTCTTCGACTTTCAAATAGAATCGCTGAACTAAACTAAAGAATAGATTTTTTTTGGCCGGATCTGATGAAATAGAATGAATTGAGACAGTATTTTGTAAATAAAGAATGATTTTGAATAAATCAAGTATTTCTTTCTTTTCCGCTCGCCGGACAAAACAAAGAGGTTTCTTCGCAAAGGAAGGATCCTTAGTGGCCCTCTCAATCGGAGTCGACGTTATATATAGTTCTGAACATCTCTCCGAGCAAAAAGAACCAAGGAATCTTGTCCGAAAATGTTCCATTTTTTCCGGAGACCGCTGAGAAATCATATATTTCTCGCGTTCCGTTTCAAGAAAGGAAGGATCCCAAGAACTTGCTCGTTCTTTTTGTTGTTGAATATTTTTTTTATGAATCAATCCAGAATATTCCGAATCCTCATTCTGAAGGGACTCAAAAAGGTCTATGGGTGGATCCGAGGATCTTTTGAGTTTACTCGAATTCTTTCCTTGAACAAAATGAGATCTTGATCTTGTGGAAGCAGACTGAAGATTTGACCATATATTCCGCCCCGTGCTAAAAAACCGATCCTTGTTTAACCTCATATTACTAAAAAAAAAATAGGATTCGGGCCTATCATCATCTAGATAATATACAAACGGAAACTCAAGAGATTGTAGCGCCTTTTCTTTGAATAAGATATCAATTCCGGCAATCATTTCATGAAAACTAAGATTCTCGATCAAGTTCCTCCACCGCACTTTTGTTATTGGCAGAACCTGAGTCTTTTCTGTCGGTTTCAGTAAATAATTTTCAAATAGAGTTTTTCCTTTTGGAAAAGAAAGGAGCAACATACTCATTTTAGTTAATCCACGGGCTTGATCACTAGTGTCAGTAAATGGGAGAGGAAAAAATCTTTTCAAATAGAGGTTTTTTCGTTCAACCATATTTTGAGTGTTCATGCGATATATAAGGATCCCGACTACAACTACTATGACTCCCTTGATGGTGAAATATGGATTTCTTGTTGAACCCGGTAAATTGCGTGAAAGTAAGAGACGCGGATCAAATAGTTTTAAAAACCGCTCTTGGCGGAAAAAAATGTGAATGAAGGATCCCACTGAATAAAATTGGGTCCATGATTTAGACTTATTGATCTCTCTCAATTCGAAAATACCAAATTTGCGATTTTGTTTTTTCATGCCTGTGTAAACCTCCCGAGTTTTTTTAGTTTCTTTTACTTTAATTAGATTTTATATTTGAAAATATTTATTTTTTAAATTCAAACGTGTTTAGTCTTTATTATGATACCAGTTATGTATGGATTTCGATGACTATGAAATTTTTTTCCTTATATGTTTCTTTTACACTACACATTCTGCAGACATGTTGAATTCTGTATATTTTTGTCAATTCAAAAATGCTGATTACTAAATTGCAACGATTTCGATTTTTTTATATTAGAACATTTTCCAAATCCTATGTGGTCCTCATTAAGCATCCATGGCTAAGTGGTTAAAGCGCCCAACTCATAATTGGCGAAGTCGTAGGTTCAATTCCTACTGGATGCACGCTTATCTATTTACATAAACTAAAAATTTATCTGCTATATTACCAACAGTTTGTTAAAAATAAGAAATCTCCACGAGTTATCTATGGGATTAGGGGCGAA